CATTTCTTCTGGAACAATCACGAAAACTTTTTTGATTCTGGATCTACTACCAGAAATTCAATGCGTAATCTCAGCATTCAATGTGTATTCCTTAATAATCTCATTTTTCAATTCTTCAACCATTTCATTTTACCAAGTTCCGCGTTAGCCAGATTAGTCAACATTTATATGTTTCGATGCAACAACAAGATTTTCTTTTTAACAAATAGTTTTGTTGGTTGGTTAATTGGTCACATTTTATTCATGAAATGGGTTGGATTGGTATTATTCTGGATACGGCAAAATCATTCTATTCGATCTAATAAGTATTTTGTGTCAGAATTGAGAAATTCTATGGCTCGAATCTTTAGTATTCTCTTATTTATCACCTGTGTATACTATTTAGGCAGAATGCCGTCGCCTATTGTCACTAAGAAACTGAAAGAGAAAGAAACCTCAGAAACGGAAGAAGGGCGAGAAAGAAAGGAAGAAAGCGATGTAGAAACAACTTCCGAAACGAAGGAGACTAAACAGGAACAAGAGGGATCCACCGAAGAAAACCCTTCCCTTTGTTCGGAAGAAAGGGAGGATCTGGACAAAATAGATGAAACGGAAGAGATCCGAGTGAATGGAAAGGAAAAAACAAAGGATGAATTTCACTTTAAAGAGGCACGCTATCAAGATAGCCCAGTTTACGAAGATTCTGATCTGGAGACCCATCAAGAGAATTGGGAATTGGGAAGACTGAAAGAAGAGAAAAGAAGGAATATTAATAAAAAGATTGATTTGTGGATTGAAAACACTTTTGTTACTTTTTTTTTCGATTATAAACGATGGAATCGTCCATTACGATATATAAAAAATTATCAATTAGAAAATGCTTTACGCAATGAAATGCAATAAAAAGAATATAACATCATATTCTAATATTCTATTTTGAATAATTGGATTTTCCTTTTACATTCTATTTATATAAAATTACTTATATAAAATTATGTAATTTATAGGTTACAGTTAAGTTACAGATTTCTTTATCTCTTTCTATTTTTTTAATGATTTTGAGACCCAACACTTTACTATTTTAGTATAAAGTATAATGAAATATTCATATTCTTCGTTGTTTATCATAATTGTGCTTTTCAAAATAGAAAAGCACAATTCATAGAATGAAAAAATTATCTCACGAATTCAATATAAATCAATATAAATTTCAATAAATAAAATATAATAGAAAAATTGAAAGACTATAAAAAAGGATAAAAAAATACAATACACAATACTGAGTACTTTGAATCCGGTAGACAGAAAGATCCTTATTTTTCATATTACTAGCTCTAACTAATATGGAGAAGTGAAATAAAAATAAAATACATTAGTAAATTTAAATTCTTTGTCTTCAAATTCCAAAAAAGAAAATTGGAATTTCTTTAATACATGTCAATTAAGATTTTTCCAAGACTTTTTTTTGTGCGACAAAAAAACTTTTTGACTGTCCGGTGGAAACAGATTTAGCTAAAGAAAAAGCTTTTACTGCCGCTAAAAAACCTTTTTTTTTCCAAAGATTTCTACGAATATTTTTTTTTGACATAGAAGTACGTTTTTTTGGAACTGCCATTCAAAAATAGGTGATTCATTTTTCTCGTTGTATGTGAAAGACATTTATTGTTCAAAAGAAATTACTCTTTATTAGTCATTATCTATACTTATTCCATAAATTTTTCTCAATAATATAAGAAATAATATGAGAGCATAATTTACTTTCATAACATACAAATAGAATAGAAAAAAATATTAAAATTGAATTTTTCTATTTTCTTTTAATATTTCTTTGAATATTCATAATAAAAGAAAGAAAAAATATTCTAAAAAAATTAGGAATTTTATACCTTGACTGAGAACGAAACTATTGAGTTAACTATTGAGTTCTGGATTAACAAAAGCTAGATTTCTAGTATGGAAAAGTTTATTTTTAAAACTGAACTTATGAAAATACTAGTTTAGTATTATTTCACATTTCCATATGAATGGAAATGCATCTTTCTTCATTGTTTTCTAAACTCTATTGAATCTCAACAAATTTCCTATTATTCTTTAAGGTAAGCCGCCATGGTGAAATTGGTAGACACGCTGCTCTTAGGAAGCAGTGCTAGAGCATCTCGGTTCGAGTCCGAGTGGCGGCATATATAGAATAATAAAAATATAGACACAATAGATTTAATAGAATATTAAAATAAATTTAATCCCCAATCTCAATTATTTAATAAGGACCCTTTTTTATGTTTATGATATTTGTGACCTTAGAACATATATTAACTCATATTTCTTTTTCGATCATATTAATTGTGATTATGATTTATTTGATGAACTTATTAGTCCACGAAATTGAAGAATTACGTAATTCGTCGGAAAAAGGGATGATAGCTACTTTTTTATCTATAACAGGGTTTTTAGTTATTCGTTGGATTTCTTCGGGACATTTTCCCTTAAGTAATTTATACGAATCATTAATTTTCCTTTCTTGGAGTTTCTATATTATTCATATGATTCTATATCTTGGGAATCCTAAAAATTATTTAAGTGCAATAACTACACCAAGTGTCATTTTTACCCAAGGTTTCGCCACGTCAGGTCTTTCAACTGAAATGCATCAATCCGCAATATTAGTACCTGCTTTAAAATCTCAGTGGTTAATGATGCATGTCAGTATGATGCTATTGAGCTATGCAGCTCTTTTATGTGGATCGTTATTATCAGTTGCTCTTATAGTGATTACATTTCAAAAAAAAAGAATTTTTTAAGTTTAAAAAAGAAAAGGAAGTCGTTTTTCTTTGATGATATGGAATATTTGATCGAAAAAGGAAGTGTATTTCAAAATACTTATTTTCTCTCATTTCAAAATTTTTACAAATACCAATTAATTCAGCATTTGGATTATTGGAGTTATCGTGTCATTAATTTAGGGTTTACCTTCTTAACCACAGGCATTCTTTCTGGAGCAGTATGGGCTAATGAAGCATGGGGCTCTTATTGGAATTGGGACCCTAAAGAAACTTGGGCATTCATTACTTGGACCATATTTGCAATTTATTTACATACTAGAACAAATACAAAATTGAAAGAGAAAGGCACGAATTCGGCATTTGTGGCTTCTATAGGATTTCTCTTAATTTGGATATGCTATTTTGGGATCAATCTATTAGGAATCGGGTTCCATAGTTATGGTTCATTCCAATTAATATCTAATTGACTAATTGAAGAAAAGAAACTATATGACGAATACATAAAAACATCGTCTGATACACAATGAAAATTTTGGAGAGTTTTTGAAAACCGTTTGAATGGAGGAATTATTCAAATGGTTCTCAAAAACTCTATATGTATCTCATTACAATTATAATTCACCCTTCCTTTTTTTCATTCTACAACGAGAAGAGAATCGTGAAAAGATAAAAGTCAAAGAATTCCAAGACTTTCTTTTCAATTCATTAAAATTTTTTATTATCAAACCTATCAAATTAGTATCTATAAAAATAATTAGATAGTAGAACTTGTACCTTGTCAACCGATAATGGGAGAACAAAATCAGGATAAATACCAATTCCTTTTACAGGTAGGAAGATAAAGATCGAAACAAAGAGTTCTCGTGGCCCAGAATCAAAAATTTTTGAGTTTGGAATATTGAATAGCTTGTATCCATAGAAAATCTGACGTAACATAGATAATAAAAAAATAGGAGTTAATATCATTCCAATTGCCATTACAAAAGTAATAAAAATTTTTGGCTAGTAATTATTCCAAAAAAGACTAAGAATTCTGCAACAAAACCACTCATTCCTGGCAATGCCAGAGAAGCCATCGAGAAACTACTAAACATGGTAAAGATTTTTGGCATTAGGATAGATATCCCGCCCATCTCTTCGAGATAAAAAAAAACGTATTCTATTATTCTATCACAACTTGTTCCTCCTAAGAAAAAAAGTGCAGCACCAATCAACCCATGAGAGAGTATTTGTAAAATAGCTCCATTGAGTCCTATGCCAGTTATAGAACCAATTCCTATAATTAGGAAACCCATGTGAGATACGGAAGAATAGGCAATACATTTTTTCAAATTGTGTTGACCAAGAGAGGTTAAAGCTGCATAAATGATTTGTAGTATTCCTACTATCACTAATCAGGGAGAGAATCTAGAATGAGCGTGAGTTAAGAACTCCATATTGATCCGAATCAATCCATATGCTCCCATCTTTAATAAGATTCCAGCTAAAAGCATACATGTACTGTAATGTGCTTCCCCATGGGTATCTGGTAACCATGTATGTGTAGGGATATCCTCGGTGATTTGACAGCATAAGCAATAAGAAAACCAAAATAGAATATTATTTCCAATGCTGCAGGATATGATTGATTAGCTAATTTTTATAAATCTAATGTTGGTTCATTAGAACCATATAAACCCATGCCTAGAATTCCTATTAAGAGAAAAATGGAACCTCCTGCAGTGCACAAAATAAACTTTGTAGCCGAGTACAAGCGTTTTTTTCTTCCCCACATGGATAAAAGTAAGTAAACAGTAATTAATTCTAATTCCCACATGACGAAAAAAAGGAAAAGGTCTTGAGAAGAAAATGATCCTATTTGGCCACTATACATTGCTAACATCAAGAAATAGAAAAATAGCGGATTTCTAGTAACTGGCCAAGCTGCTAAAGTAGTGATAAATCCTGTAAGTAAAATGGGCCCTATGGAAAGTCCATCGATTCCCAGTCTCCAGTGAAAATAAAAAAGATTGATCCATTTTGAATCTTCCTTCAATTGGGTTAATGGATCGTCCAATTGGAAATGATAACAAAATATATAGGTCATTAGAAGGAGCTCTAAGATACATATACATATAGTATACCACCTATAATCTTATTTCCCCTAATGAGGGAAAAATACAATTGAAGAACCTGCGAATATGGGCAAAAAAAGAAGTATTGTTAACCAAGGAAAGGAACTTGTGATAAATACAAGATAATTTTTTACTAGAAAACCCCGTGCTCGGGAGAAGAAGAATCTATTTTCTTTTCTCGAGTACGGGCCTTTGTCGGTAAAGAGGAATCAAATGATTAAAGTGGAGTTTTTTGTCATATATCAATAAGAAAGACCCATGCTCCGAGTTGTTTCATGCCATAAATAAACGCGAACACTCAAAAAATCCGTTGGACAAGCGGATTCGCATCTCTTACAACCTACACAATCCTCGGTTCTTGGCGCAGAAGCAATTTGCTTCGCTTTACATCCGTCCCAAGGTATCATTTCCAATACATCCGTGGGGCAAGCTCGAACACATTGGGTACACCCTATGCATGTGTCATAAATTTTTACTGAATGTGACATTAGGTCTATAAATTCTAGTTTTGAACACAAAAATTTTCGATCTGGTCAAATTATAAAATTATAAAATAAGAGAAATCCTATATTTTCTATTGTAAACACCAGATGAATCAATGATTTATCAAAATTTGAAGAATCCATAGATTTTCCAATCTGTTTATGAGAAAGGGCCAAGATACTTTGATTTCCTTTTCAATAACCATGAAATATGAGTTGTACATACGAATTAAATTCATGTTCATTTTATTTCATTTTATGAAATTTTTCTATTAATAGAAAGATCTTCCTTTTTCTTTCTTTAGATTTTTTCTATGTAAAAATAGAAGAACTATTACTAATTCTTCAGCAAATTTGATTGATTGATACGAGTTGATTTTCTGTTACGATGGATCGACGAAATAATAGCTAGTCCAATAGCTGCTTCAGTAGCCGCAATGGCTATAACAAAGATAGAAAAAATTTTTCCTTTTAATTGCCTACTATCAAATATATTGGAAAATGCGATGAGATTTCTATTCACCGAATTTAGTATAAGCTCAAGACACATAAGTGCTCTAACCATGCTTCGGCTTATAATCAGTCCATAGATACCAATAGAAAATAAAGAAAGACTCAGAAAAAGTACATGCTCTAACATCATTGAAAAATTCCTCATCAATTCAATATGAACAAAAATTCAACCTATTTAGTTGACTAGAATAGAAGAATTAAAGGACAAAAGAACATATTCACAGTAGATTAAAAGAAAATAGATTGAATCCTTTTTTATTCTTTGAATTCTAAAAATGGAAGTTCTTATTAGATTATTGACAAGCCATAGTAATTGTACCTATCAAAGAAACTAAAAGAATTAGAGAAATGAGTTCAAAAGGAAGATAAAAATCTGTGGATAAATGAATCCCAATTTGTTGAACGTTACTTATTAAGTCCTGTTCTATAAATCTGATTTGATCTTGTAGTTCGAAAAATTCCGTACCATGAGGTATCTGGGATAATGGTCATTAATGAAAAAAATACTTGTACAAACCTGTGAAGTGATCCTATCTCCAATGGTCCACAAATAGGAATCATTGAAATATTATGAACCGTTCATGAACATAACAGCAAATATTATTAATACATTAATGGTTTCCACATAAATAAGAAACTGTGCGGCAGCTACAAAAGAGGAATTCAATGAAATATAGAATAAGGATATACAAACAAGAACCAATTCCAATGAAAAGGCCGAATCAACGGGATTCGTAAGTAATACTACTCCCAGACCTCCTAATAAAATAATAAAATGACTGATTCCAAAAATACTACAAGAATATCATGTATTGGTCCAGGTAAATCCATTATGAAATAAAATAGAAATAAAGAAGTCGAAATATTTTATGACCTTACTAAGGGGCTCAGGAAAGAAACTTTTTTTATATGATACCTTCCTAATTGAATAAAAAAAATAATATAGATAAAATAAAGTTAAAAGTTCTTTGGCTAATCCTACTTTCTTCCAAACCAAATCTTAGGAATTGATAATCGTTGTTGAGTCTATAACTGTTTGTATTGTGTAATCTCCAATTATTTACATTGGCAACCGACTCAAAGAAATTTGATTATAATTTAATTCGTGACGATCATAAGTAGAAAGTTCATATTCTTCAGTCATCGATAAAAAGTTTGTTGGACAATACTCAACACAGTTATCGCAAAACTATAATGAAGCAATTGTTTTTTCTTAATAGTTCTTTTTTTTCAAATTTCCAATCAACAATAGGAAGGTCTATGGAACATACGCGAAAACATACTTCACAAGCAATACATTTATCAAACTCAAAGTGGATTCGACCACGAAAACGTTCTGATGTGATTTATTTTTCATAAGGATATTGAATAGTTAAAAGTAAACGATTTTTATGGGATAAGGTAATGATGAAACTTTGTCCAATGTACCTTGCAGCTCGTATTTTTTGTTTGCCATAATTCATGAACCCAGTAACCATAAGGAACATATTATAGATATCCATGAATAAAATTTATGTTTATTTTTCTTGGTTGAGAGAAGTTATGGATATAGAATATCCATATTGTTATCTCTTCCTTTTTTTTTTTTTTCTAGAAAAGAGACAAGAAAAATTCATGTTCGGACGAATCACACGTAGAGATATTGCTAACACACATAGAGTTAATGGTAGTTCATAACTAATTGATTGAGCTGCAGCTCGTAGACCGCCTGAAAAGGAATACTTATTGTTTGATCCGTACCCTGACATAAGAAGACCAATGGGTACAATACTTGAAATGGCAATCCATAAAAAAACACCTATACTGAGATCAGCTAAAACAAAGCGATATCCAAAAGGAATTACTAAATAACTTAGTAGAATTGATATAACTGCTATGGAAGGTCCAATCCTAAACAAACGATTATTCCCTTTAGATGGAAGAAGGTCCTCCTTCAAAAGGAATTTGGTCCCATCCGCTAAAGCTTGAAGAATCCCTAAAGGGCCGGCATATTCAGGTCCAATACGTTGTTGTATTGCTGCGGATATTTTTCTTTCTAACCACACAATGACTAATACTCCCATTATAATTCCTAAGACAAGGGTGAAAATGGGAAAAAAATCCTTATGAGTCCATAGACTTCTTTTAAGGATTCTAATCTATAAAAAAAATTTATAGTTTTTACTTCTGTAGTATCAATTCTCATTTCAACGATCAACTTCTCCCATAATGATATCTATACTACCTAGTATCGTCATGATATCAGCCAATTTCATTCTTTTAACTAGCTGAGTAAGAATTTGCCAATTGATGAAATTGGGTGGACGAATTTTGCATCTCCAGGGGAAAACGCTACTATCTCCTATTAAATAAATTCCTAATTCTCCTTTTGGGGCCTTTACCCTTACATAAAGTTCTTGTTTTAACAATTCAAAATTGGGTGAAAGTTTTTTAGTAATAAATCTATATTCAAAATTATTCCATTCGGAATTCTTTGTCGTATAAAAGCGGCGGTTTTCTAAATTCTCATAAGGTCCTCCAGGAATTACTTCTAGAGCCTGTTGAATTATTTTTATGGATTCTTGCATTTCACCGATTCTTACTAAATAACGAACTAATTTACTTCCCAATCAAATTTATTGTAACACTCATAATAATCAACTTTACGAAGATCCCATTGTATTCCAGAAGCTCGTAACATTGGTCCTGATAAATCCCAATTTCTTGTCTCCTCCCCACGAATAATGTCCACTCTTTCAACTCGTTCTAAAAAAAGGGGATTTTGCGTAAGAAGTTTTTGATACTCAAAAACTTCTGTTAAAAAATAATTACAGAAATCAAAACATTTATCTATCCAGCCATAAGGTAAATCCGCAACTACTCCTCCGATGCGAAAATAATTATGCATCACCCGCATACCTGTGGCGGCTTCAAATAGATCATATATCAATTCCCTCTCTCTATAAAATATAGAAAAAGGGAGTATGTGCACCGATATCGGCCATAAAAGGTCCAAGCCATAACAAATGGGAGGCTATACGACTGAGCTCTAGCATAATCACTCTGATATAACTGGCCCTTTTAGGCACTTGAACACTTTCCAATCGTTCTGGTGCATTTACTTTTATTGCTTCTGTGAACATAGTAGCTAAATAATCCCAACGTGTAACATAAGACAAATATTTTATAATTGTTTGGTTCTCCGCTCTTTTTTCCATCCCTCTGTGTAAATAGCCCAATATAGGTTCACAGTCAATAACATCTTCCACCATCCAGAGTAACGATCAGCCGAAGAACACTATGCATTGATGGGTGGTGAGGACCCATATTGACTATTATGAAATTTTTTCTTATAGTCGGTATAGTCATATTTTTTTCCTTAATTCTTTATTTCATGAATTTCTTAAAATGAAAAATCTAATACTAAAAACTGATAACTGAACTAAAAAAAAAAAGAATTCAAAAATAAAAAAGAACAAGGATAATAATAAGAAAATAATATTCAAATGAAATTAACGAGTTTTTGGTTCACGAATATCTAACTGATCCATTAATTTCTTATAACGCACTTTCTTTTTCTTTGACAAATAAGTCAATAATCGTTGACGTTTTCCCAGAATTCTTCGTAGACCTCTTTGCGATAAAAAATCTCTTTTGTGCAATTCTAAATGTGACGTAAGTTTCCGTATCTTACTGGTGAAAAGGAATACTTGAAATTCAACAGACCCACTATTTTCTTCTTTTTCTTCTTGTGTAATAACTGAGATGAATGAATTTTTGACCATAAATTAAGAAATTAAGATTTCGATCTTTCTTTTCTGTGAATTTTACCGATCAGGAAAAATAATAAGATTTATTATGCCAGTTATTTTCATCTAGTATACATAAAAATTGAATTTCTTTTATTCATACTACTTTGTTTCTTGTTTATGTGGTTTCTTTTTTATATAATCACGAAAAAGAACAATTTCAATTTCTTTTTACTTATTCTTTTTACTTAAAGAAATTCCGCTACTCCTATTTAAAAACTATATACTCGGAAATAAGTATCATGTATCATAATGTTATACAGTGTATATATTTTGGTTTTCATCTACCGAATATGTCACACGATATGTAGGAAATCCACTATAAAATTTTTCATTTTCGTTGAAATTTCATTTACTCTAAATTGTGAATACATATGTATTCTTGACATACTGAAACGACTGCTGTTATTGGTATCAAACCAATAGCGATTCATACAAGCTAAATCTTCTAATCGATAATTGGGCCAAAGGAACAATTTGGATTTCATGAAAATTTTTCCATCTGTATTAAAATGCTTGTCTTCATTCAAAAATTGTCCACAGTTTCTTGTTTTGTTTTCATTGTAAAATCTTGAATTTTTATCCACAAAATTCCAATTTTTGGAATTGAAACAAATTCTAATTCGAAATTCTCTCCGACGTATGGAAGATAGAATATTTTCAGGAATAAGGAAATCATAATGATTTTTGTCTCTACTCAAAAATATGTTACTGTATTGTGCAATGTCTTTTTCAAATTCCCCTTTATTATTCTTAATAAATAGTCTATATATATTTTTTGTGTATTTCTTATTCGTTTGGTGCTTCTCCTTATCGACCAATGAAATATCTATAGTTTGATATATAATAAATTTTCCGTCCCTTCTTATAGATGGAAAAATTGGATCAATAATAAATATTCCCTTTCCTATCAATTCTGTAAAAACTAGGTCCTTTTGAATCAGCATTTCGTCTAGCTTTATTTCACCTCTTTGAATCGAGGATATAGCAATTTTCTTTATATTTCTCAGTCTAAGTAGGAGACAATATACCCTAACATTTTTCATTATATTTTTATTCAAGGGATCGTCCCATCTTAATTGAAAAATGAAATATTCTTTCAAAAAGAAATATAGTTCCATTTCATTCTTGTATATATTTTTTTTTCTACCTTTTTTCAATGATATATGGAGATTTTTCTTTTGATTTACGTTGATGTTTTTACTATTTTCATTTATATAAAAATGAAAAAAGAGTGATTTTATTGGGATGATCCAAGGTTGAATCTTATATACATAAAAAAGTAGTAAAAATTCTGGGAAGAACCAAGGTTTTAGATTGTATATAGTATCAGAATTTGATGCGGTATTAAAGAACCTTTCTTGATTCATTCCCATGCAATCAAGAAAGGTTCTTTTTTGGTTGCATGGTTTGATCTCTTGATGAATCGTAGGAGAAAAAAGAGATTTTTTCTCCATATTTTTGAGAAAAAAAAGATGAAGAACTCTATAATCAAAATATTTTCTATCCAAATTGGTATTCCCATCAATAAGATATCCTTTTTCTAGATAATCATTACTAGGCATACTTACCGATACATAAAAAGATTCAGGTTTCAATGTATTGAAAGAATATGGGATTTCTTGGGCCCCTTTTATTTCTAATGTTGATTCAGAAATGTATGAATTAGGGGGGTATATGTATTTATATGATAAAAGATCATATCTGTAATGTTTTTTCCATTTGTCTTTTTGACTCATAAATGAATTCATTGCATATTTATTTTTTTTCATGGAATGAATGAATTGGTATTTTTTATAGAAATCCAATTGGATTGATTCCTTTTTTTTAATCATACGGCGTTGATTTATTCTATTTCGCCATTCTTTTTCTTTAGGTATTAATCGAGACCTTTTTTTTTGAGATAAATTATACTGATAATGACCTTTTAACCAGTTTTTCCATTCGTTCATTACATACGTATTAATTTTATTATCTCTTGGTTTGGAATGAAAGATTCTATGTATCATACAATATTTTTTTAATTTTTCCTTAAAAAAGGGGGAGTTCCCTTGATATTGAAGTACAGGTCTTAAGTGATACTGATTAAAGAATTGGTTAAGTAATTGGGTTTGTGATAATTTGTAAAATACATATGCTTGCGACATGGAAGATAAATTCCAAGAAATATTAGTAATTTTATTACTATTCTCAGTATTATCAGCATTTGAAAACAATTTTTTTATAGTAAAAATAAAATTCATTTTATTTTTATTTGTTTCATAAATTTCTTCTTGTTCATTATTTTTTTTATTGTTGCAAATGTCTTTATTAAAGATCTTTTTTGTTGATTCAAAGAAAAGTTGTGTGTTTATCTTAGAAAAAGTAATGGTACATAGCAAAATATCTATGTATCTTTTTTCAATGAATGATTTAATAAAGTAGTGTGATTTACGCATTAATCGGATATTTTGTCTTTTGAATATTTTGCAAATAGATTTCTGTGATTTCAATCTTTTATTATCATAAATGAGAACTATCTCTTTTTTTTTCTTTTCTTTTGCAGTTTGTTCAATTTGATTCTTTATTTTTATTGTCTTATCAGAAAGATCTTTCATTCTTCTTTCTATTAGTGAATAATTTAACCAATTAATTGGTCGAATTAGAACGGACGATTCGCGAAGAATCTTATGGTTTCTTTTGAAATCTTTTTTATTTTCGTTCGATTCATATAATTTTTCTTTTCTCAATTCAAATAATAAAATTGGATTTAAATTTTTCATTTTTTTAATTAGTAGTTTTATAACTTGAAGTATTTTGATGACCCTTTTTATTTTTTCTTTTCTAACTTTTAGAAAGGATTTTTTTTTTTTCTTTAAATTTTTGAGAACTTGGAAAAATTTATTTTTCACCTTTTTCTTTCTTTTTTCGAGTTCTTTAAAAATAGGTTCAAAAAAAAAAGGTTTTTTTCGGGGAAAACCAAAGGGAAGTTCCGCTTCCATTCCCCAAACTGTTAAAAAACAAAAAATCGTTTTTTTCTCTTTTTTTTTTTTTTTTTTTTTATCTCTATAATTAGATCGTACCTTATATTTTCGCCAAGGTTTTATACAGAAAGGATATATAATCTTTATCTGAATACCATCTATTAACCAATCTTGGGGAAATTCCGTTTCTGATAATTGAACACCATTATAGGTGCATTTAATATGCTTTTCTCTATTCCATTCCTTCAAATCCTCGTACCACTCGGGGGATTGTAATAATAATATACGGAAAATATTTTTAGCTATTATTAATGAAGGTAATATAATGTATTTTCTAAGAAAAGATTGGGTTACTAACAACAAACCTCTTATTGCTTGAGTAAATAGAAAGTTTTCCCAAGCTTCTGATATTTCTATCCGTTCATTTTTTTCATTTTCCTTTTTTTTTAAATCTTTTAAATCATCAATTTTCAATTCTAATTCTTGTTCTCTCCCCATCCAATTTCTCAAAAAGAGATTCTTCATTTCGTTGATATCAAAATAGGAAAAAAAATATATTTTGTCTAGTCGATCCAAAAAAAGCGGGGAATGTGCATTTACTTGAAAGAGGTTCCAAATAACTGTTTTACGTCTTTGAGCGCGCATGGATCCTTTGATTAGATTGCGACGAAAATCCGATTGTTGGGAGTAACGTATCAAAGCTATCTCTTCCGTTTGATCATCATCTTGATCATTGTTACTAGTATTCTTAGTATTAGAAATAGAAATAAAATTGCTATCATCATCGTTATAAATTATCACACGTTTGGCTCTTCTTGAATAAATCTCATTATCTTCTTTTACCAATTCTTCTTCATTTTCTTCTTCCTCTTCTTTCAAATCATCGGTTAATTTGTATGACCATCGAGAAATCTTTTTACTTATTCCTTTTATTCTAATTTCAATAGATTTCTTTTTCATTCTTTTTTGATCTTTTGTATGCGTTGTAATTCCATCAAATAAAAATTGCAAAGACTTTGCTTTATTTTCTGAATCAATTTTTTTTTCTTCTGTAGCATGCAAAAAATATTGATGGTAGGGTTCAAAGGAATCATTAAGAAGTAGATTATGAATCTTATTTATCAAAAAAATTTTCACTAAATCTTCTGTATCTTTATAAGTATTCTTAATTACACATGAATCTAGTTTTTTTCTCGTTCCTCGATAAGCTCCGTTGAAAAACGGATCATATACTTTTGGCAAGCATTTTTTTTTTTTTTCATCATCGCATAATATGGTTTTTTTTTCAAGCATATCCAGACTAGAAGATCCATCCTTTTTTTCTATAATTTGGATTCGGCTTCTTAATTCATTTTTCAAATTGTACTTTTTTTTTTCATTAAAGTAAATCCAAGAATTAGAAATAGAAAGATCTTCGTCATATAGTTTTTGTATGATATACAAAGAAATTTTTCGTTCTAACATTTCCGAAAAAGTTGATAAACTAGGTGGATATGTAAAGGATATTTTTTGTTTCCCATCACTTTTACATGTAAAAAAAAAAAATTGTGACATTTCATTGCGTAAAGCATTTTCTAATTGATAATTTTTTATATATCGTAATGGACGATTCCATCGTTTATAATCGAAAAAAAAAGTAACAAAAGTGTTTTCAATCCACAAATCAATCTTTTTATTAATATTCCTTCTTTTCTCTTCTTTCAGTCTTCCCAATTCCCAATTCTCTTGATGGGTCTCCAGATCAGAATCTTCGTAAACTGGGCTATCTTGATAGCGTGCCTCTTTAAAGTGAAATTCATCCTTTGTTTTTTCCTTTCCATTCACTCGGATCTCTTCCGTTTCATCTATTTTGTCCAGATCCTCCCTTTCTTCCGAACAAAGGGAAGGGTTTTCTTCGGTGGATCCCTCTTGTTCCTGTTTAGTCTCCTTCGTTTCGGAAGTTGTTTCTACATCGCTTTCTTCCTTTCTTTCTCGCCCTTCTTCCGTTTCTGAGGTTTCTTTCTCTTTCAGTTTCTTAGTGACAATAGGCGACGGCATTCTGCCTAAATAGTATACACAGGTGATAAATAAGAGAATACTAAAGATTCGAGCCATAGAATTTCTCAATTCTGACACAAAATACTTATTAGATCGAATAGAATGATTTTGCCGTATCCAGAATAATACCAATCCAACCCATTTCATGAATAAAATGTGACCAATTAACCAACCAACAAAACTATTTGTTAAAAAGAAAATCTTGTTGTTGCATCGAAACATATAAATGTTGACTAATCTGGCTAACGCGGAACTTGGTAAAATGAAATGGTTGAAGAATTGAAAAATGAGATTATTAAGGAATACACATTGAATGCTGAGATTACGCATTGAATTTCTGGTAG